AAAATCCCCTTTATTTGAAGGTAATACAGAATTAGCTCTATCTTATCCAATGGGAGACTTTTGAGTTCATCCTTTAGCTGACTTATCAGAGATCGAGAGAATTGCCATAAAGTGCAGTACTTCCTCTCTGGTGTATAGATCCTTACCATTTCTTTTCAACTATGCTTAAGGAGCCTGGCCTGTCTTACTTTCCTGCTAAACGATACGATGAAGGCTTGATAGTTCAAGTAGTAAAGGAGGCTTGGCTTGATAGTAAAGGGGTAGTCAAGCTGTGGCAAGAGGAGAAAAGCGGTTAATCTTAGTACCCGTGAAGTCAGGCTTTTCTAGCTAGTAGAAGGATAGAGACTAAAGAAAGTTAGTTTACCCGAAGCAGAGAGAAGAGAAAGGAAGAGTGTCTCCATGTTTAATTCTAGCAAATCTTCTGTGGAGTAGGAGTAGCACCTAGTTGAGTAGGCAAGTAACTTCTTTCAGTAGCACCTAGTTGAGTAGGCAAGTAACTTCTTTCACTAGTTGAGATAGACAGATTACTCAAGGTTGTACGAGCAGGCTTCCTGGGCCACTTACCCCTAGCTTTATGCCTGACTCACTGATACGATAGGGCTTAGGCTTACTTGCTTCCCTTTCCGATAGCTGCGCCTCAAGGGGAGAACCTGCTAGCTCAGGAGTGGCATTTCACCCTAAGCACACCACTGCCATAGTGGGGCAGCCTTCGCGGGAAAACTTATTAATAAGCAGGATCAAAGAAGACTTGCTTAATCCCCCTTCTCCCGGAACCTTTCCTCGTCTATTTGGCTATCTCGTCCTTTCCTTTCCTTCTCCCCCTGAATCAGAGCGGAAAGCTCGGATTTCGCTTCATTTTCAAATTGCGTCTTTCCCGTTTTCTGCGTTCTGTTCTATGCTTGCTATCTGCGCAATCAGTCATGGCCTCTCTGAACTTTTCGTAAATGGTCACTCACTGTCAAGGGAGCCACTTTCTTCGGGCGGCAATTCCCATCATTCGGAGTCAACGACAGCTCGGGCATCTTGACGGGAGCATTCCGAGTCCACCGCAGATGATTGAAGAAATATCGACTAGAAAAGAAGATACTACTACAAAGACATTAGTGAAAAATCCAGCGAAGACTCGATATGTACAGCTTCTTTTCCTCCCGTTGGATAGAGGAAACGAAAGTCAGCTCGACCAACCCTTGCTTGACCCGCTTACCTATGATCGGCGAATTTCGAAATCTTTGATCCCGTCTGATGAAACCGAAAATCATCATCTTGTTCTGACTGTCCCGGGAACTCTTTTCAGGCAGACCGAGAGGAGAGAGAGAGAGGAAATAACAAAGAATCATTCGGCGCGTAGTGAACTGCCAGATAGATCAGCACAGCTAGGGAAGCCGTTGAAACCCGATCATTCGAAGCAGCACAGTCAAAGAGACAGACCGAGTGCTCTATCTATAACTAGGGATGAGCTGACGACCGTATTCGGGATACCTTCACCTGGACCAAACCCAGACACTGGGCGTTGACCAGAACGGAGTCCTATTCCCATACTAAAGATAGCAGTCATATTAGATACCCAATAATCAGACCTTCAAAGATCAACTATGATAAGTCAGTAATTTCTTAGTAAGTCAGTTTGTAAGTCAAAGCCCATTGCTCCCCACTAAGGTTAGGTATAAGGCTAGGATCCTTAGTGGATACGTCGACGGATACATTCGTTTAGTGCGGCTGTAGTATCAGAGTCCGGGGCTTGACAGACACATGTCCGCAATAGCTAAAAACTAACGTGAGAGGGTGCAGAATGGTTATCGAAATCCTCCTAAGCTTTCACAGTTTTAGGAAAGGCCAGGCCAGCGGTCTCGCTATTCCTTCTTCAGTAAAGGAAAGAAGCCTTGATCCCAAGACTAGCTGCGGATTCTTCCTTTTATCCGGACTGACTCTAATCGTGATTTTGACTCTATTACTAGCGCCTCCCTCTGTCGCAATATAAATCGAGAATAGAGGTGACTTCGCTACCTTTCTCGGTGAAGAATATTCATTTCTTTCCAGCTTTGGTCACATAGGCTTGAACCACTCCTGGGAAACATACTTTTCTATTCTACGATCGGACTTTGCCGGGCATGAGCTACTCTCTTCTAGCCTTCCTCTAACAGGCATCGCAACTTCTTTTTCTTTCAAGCATGAGTGACCAGTCGATTCTCTAATTAAGATATAGCAGTCAACCATCAAGAAATCATCAACTATTTAATCGGGGATGAGCTCTATGGCTAATTCGTTCGGCTATTCTATGTTGTAAGGATCGACTTAAGCTTAAGCTAGAGCAGCTCCTTCAGCGGCTGGTAGTGAAAGGAACTGACGATCTTGGCTTAGTTTGCTCCTGGGGAACTTCATTTCTCGATAGTCAAGGTACCCGAAGTTAGGCAATCAGCACGAATTCCTTTAAATGGATCCCTCTCTCTTCAAGTTCAAGCTAGACTATAATATATACTAAGACAAGAAGGGAGAGAAAGCAAGTTTAGGAATGCCCTTGCTTAAGAGGAAAGACTTCTTGTTACATGAGAGGGTATGTACTGTCAGAACGAAAGGGGGAACGAACAAGCATTCATCTCTACCTCTCCAAGCGACTACTACTAAGTGGATATTCTTTTTGGAAGAAAGACCACAAACTATCACGGATACCTCTATAGGGTCTCTCCTTTCTTTTCTAAGGTATGTCACTTGTCTGTGAAAGGCTCTCTCGCCTACTCTACAAAAAGATTCAATATGAAAAAGAAGAATCACCTGGGATCGGATACATCTTCAATCCTTGAATGTCGGTTTTGCCTTTGAGTCAGTCAATCGATGAAAGAAAAAGTCGAAGGGGGCAAGGTCCTTTCCTTTATGAACCCGTAACGAAAGGTTCCGGTGAAGAGGTCTCGTAGCCAGAAGTCAATCAATCCACCGGTTCATTTTCTGATTGATTAGAAAGATCAACCCCGGCCCTAGTGAGAAGAAGATGGTTAGACGCCAATTGAAAGAGTGGTAGTTTTATCCATGATGACCGGGTGGCTCTCTTTGCCCTTTCGATCTACTTCCTAAACTAAAGGAAGATCTAGCTGTGGATGATGTCCCAGCTGGAAAGTAAACCTTTTCATATTCATGCCTGCCCTATTGGAGATTCCAACTATATATGCATTTATGCATTTTCTTTTTATGCGACAGGTATGTGACCTTAGGAATTAGGTTCGGGAGTTGCTTTAGCAATTTAAGCTGGCTCCAGGTGTCAGTAATAGAAAAAGATTGGATTGGGAAAGACCATGGAGGTTGACAAACCAGTGCTGTTGGGGAAGCCTCTCATCGAGAAGAAAAAAGAAAATAGGACAATAGCTGACTAAACCTCTGAGCTCTTTTTCTGTAAAGATCCTTTTCTTATTCTTAAAGGGACATTTCCGCACTCATTTCAGATCATAGAGGTCGGGCTTCAGTCGAACAACCTTCTCCCTCCCTTCCACCGATGAAACTACTCTTGCAAAGTAAAAAAGTCGTATAACGTTCCTTCCAGTCGAATAGAATCTATTAAAGCAAAGCCAAGAGGCGATAGCGGATCTGTCTGAGGGCATCTGGAATTGTCTGTTTCGGTATTCACTCTTGTAAACGGTCGCAAACGCTCATCTGTCCACGAATAAGGTTCCCTTCTTTTATTCAAGATAGCTTTTATTCAATTAGGGCGAATACCCCTTTTTTTCTTTTCCGAATTTCTTTATTGAAAGATATGCTACTTCCCGGTCGAGATGTCTGAGGGAAACTTTTTCGGTATCAACAACTGTCGCAACGGCCCTGTAACTGTGGAAAAGGGTCCTGTGTTTCAATCACTTGAATCGGTTTATTAGTTATTATATAATATTATAACTGTAGGTTCGGCAGTACAGGGTAGGTGGGTGCAAAAGAAAGATAAGCTTGAGATGCTACAATAGCTTCAGCCTGATCGATCCGCCTTTAGTATTGGTAAGTTCCCTTCTGAGTCTCTATCGCTAGAAGGCCCTTTCTTTTTAGTGAAAAGGAAACTGAAAAAGAGCTTATAAGGTAAGCCCTTGCTTGTTCTTGTGCTTCCGTTCAAGATCTCCCCTCTCCATTCTTTGAGTTCGCATTAACATTTCCCATTACTCTGTCTTGTAGGGCTTGTAGGGCATTTCTATGTAGCAAGAAGCTCTGTTCAATCAGGGACAGGGAACTGAAGCACGAAGAACTATCGAGAATAGCGCCTTTCTTTTAGGCATATAAGTAAAACTGGAATGATACCCTCCGGGTTAAGCGATTGAAGTATTCATGACTTCCCTCTCTCCTGTAGTAGCACTCTATTTACTAGTACTGATTAGTACTAAACTCGCTTCAAGCTCAGTTAGTCAAGGAATCCGGAGATAGGTTCACCTGTTAGAAGTTTCGATCTATGGGCTTTCTTTATTTAGTAACGAGCTTTGTTAAAGAGATTAGAGAGGGGCTATAACAACGAAAGAGAAAAGGTTTTCTTTTAAAGCTATGGAGTGAATTCAGAATGAAAGAGGAAAGGATTAGTTGTTTACTTTTATGGAAGCTAAGGCAAGAAGTCAATCACTTTCAGTATCTCTTGCTTCTTTGGTTAGTTCAGTACGAGTGGCAGGCTCAAACTGGCACAGGCAATATGTATATAATAATAAATAGGCGGTAATAAAGTCAAGCTTTTGCCAGAGGATGAGTCTTTCTCCTCCGCTGTGAACGCTATTATCTCAGAAGCTCAGGCTGTTGCACGCCTTACATCTCAGATTGCATCTTCGCCTCCACGAAAGAAGAATCAAAGAAGTCAAGTTCCATGGGCATCCTCCGAAGTCTCATCTCAATCCTGCGCTTTCTAAGGGAAGGCTTTAGCTTTCCAATCGTAGGCCTGGGCCTTCTTTCTTGACCCTTTACCGGAGAGGCAACCGTCTTGTCTTAACTGTCCCGAGCTGGGTTGTGCTCATTAAAATAGTTGTCCTAAATGCCCCTTTTTAGCTGTCGCGGGAAGTGAAGCAAACTCGACCAAAGGACAAGTCTGTTCCTCCTTCGTTTTCTGTTCCCGATTCAATCTTCACCTTTCCTGAATGAAGAAAGAGAGTGAAAGAGAAGATATCAGCGCAATAGGTACAGAGGGGAGAGAAACTGTCTTCGTTCGGTTCGGCAGAAGAAAGCCGAGAAAACAAATAGGAAGAGCACTAACTAATTAAGTAAATATATAAAAGCTATCACCACCTCGAGCAGTAAAACAAAGTCGTTATGGCTATGTTACTAACATAGACAACTATGAATGGTATTCATTGACAGGAGTGACCGCTTTCTAGTCGTAGTTGGTACCGCCCCTGTTCACTTCAGCATGCAAGGAAGACCTTCGGGAAGAATCAAAGGTTTTCTCCTCTGCAAAGCTATCAATGCTTTAGTCAAGATCTTTAGCAGTCGATCGTTCATTTTCTCTCGGGAGACATGGCTTCAATTCAATCATTCTCTCCGGCTTTTGAGATAGTCCTTTGATAGAGCAGCCTGGTTGGAAAGGATCTTGTACCTGCCATGTCAAGGTAAGGGCATCTCGCATATCAAGTTACTCTATCGATTATCGATAGCGTAATATAGCCCAACACAGAGAAGGAACAGGGTCGGTAGGTAATTCATCTTCGTTTGGATAGCAGTACGGTACACGCATCAAGATACGTGCTTTTCCACTCGAACCATAACCGGAACTGTAACCTCCATCTAGACCTAAACCTGACACCCGCATACCGCATATGCCATTGGTTTGTCGGTCGTTGTGTAGAAGTTCATTCGTGGTAAGCCACGTAAGGAAGGGCTCGCCGGTACCTTACAATTATTTGAAAGAGATTCACGTCGCCAGGGAGTACGTGTCACGAACGATTCGTTGGTCGGGTATAGGCGAAGACGGCTTGATAACGTCACTTCTCGGCGGAAATAGCAAGGGAGTAAGGATAGCGGATCACTTTCTGTTTCAGAAAACCGTTTTCGGGGACAGTCCATCCGAAAGAAATTTTTCAAATTGAATAATTCGGAAGAGAGGAAAGCAAAAGGCCAGGCATTGGACTAGTGGAATGAAACCTTATCCCATTATGGAGTGAGAACCTGATATTCTTTTATCAAAAGACATGGCCTCCCCTAATGGACTTTGGAACAGATACACGAGCCACTATCTTAGAGACCATCTTTCTTGATCGAAGCCCCATCCAAAGGTATACGCTTTAAAAGAAAGATACACCAATCATGTGCGGGACGAAGCAAAGCATTCGGGATAGTGAAAAACTCGCAACTTCCCCGATCTTTCCTTAAACCAACCCCAATGGGAAATTGACTCAATAGGCTGCTCTCTCTGAGTGACTAAGGAAGTCGGAATGATCCCAAAAGAAAGAAGATAAAAGATCTCTCAAGACCGATTCTCTCTATCTCTTTAGCCCCACTGCCAAATGAATGTGTTCTTCCTATGGCCATTTCCAGGCCTTTTTAGGCCAGTCAACATGCATATAGGTTAACTCTTTGATCTGCAGAATAAGGCCTACGAGCTCTCTCTTTTCTTTTATGGCAGAGATCTCTCCACACCAAGGAACCAAATCACAATGGATCGAACAACTGGAAATGATAACAGAATGCATAGGTCATTAGAAGGAGTTCCAATAAGCGGATAAATATAGTATATCACCTTACTTCTTTCGTCTATGAGGAAGAAATAAAATGGAAGAACCCGCGGATATGTGCAAAACTTCAATTCTTGTTAGCCGGAAAATGGCTCGTGGTAAAGACAAGATATACTTTGACCAGACGTGCTCGGAATCTTTTTGTCGATTCGGGGGAAGTTCTCGTTCCTTCACCTCTACAATTCGGTAAAGCGGCTTCGCCTCCTCGCTTTTGTTCAATTATAAATAAATAACCACTTTAATGGAGATTTATAGCATCATTCAAGTAAATACAGATTAAGATCGTAAAAACATAAGCTTGTAATATAGCTACACCTAATTCCAGACCTGTTAATGCAAGAACTATAAATAAAGGACCAAGATCCCCTATAAAAAACAAAATATCATTCATACATAGCATAGTCCAAGCGAACCCACTTAAAATCTTTACTAAACTATGACCGGCCATCATATTAGCAAATAAACGTATTCCTAAGCTTAATGCGCGAAAACAATAAGAAATTAGCTCAAGGAGTACTAAAAAGGGTGCTAACGGCAGTGGGACTCCTGCGGGTAATAAGAAGCTTAAAAAATGAAGCCCATTTCTTTGAAATCCCACTATAGTAATGCCAATAAAAAGAGAAAATGAGAGACCTAAAGTAATGAGAAAATGACTTGTAACTGTGAAGCTATAAGGTATCATACCCTGAAGATTACAAAATAACAAAAAAGTAAAAGTGACCAAGATGCAAGGGAAAAACTTTTGTTTCACATTTCCGGAAAGACCCCCTATTTGTTCGTTTACCAGGTTCAGCACGAAATCATAAATAAGCTCTACCAAGGATTGCCAAGCATTTGGTACTAAGTTTCCTCCTCCTTCTTTAGTAACAAAATGAATCAGAAGTAGGACCAAACTGAGAGTTAGCAGCATAAACAAAGAGGAATTTGTGAATGAGAAATACAAGTTTCCTATCTTCATAGGAATCAATGGGAGAATGGAAAATTGCTCAAGTGGGCTGTTGGGCGTAATCGTAAGAAACACTTTTCATTTCATCCCTGTAGTTCCGCTTCTTGCTCTAAAAATTAGGAAAGACTTGTCGGAAATCGCCAGTTGGCTTGGTCCGACCAAGAAAGGCATGGGACTCTTTGGGCATTTGGATCCTTCCTCTCGACAAAACGGAAAATACCAAAAAGTGAGAATTCACCCATGGATTCACAAGAAATCGAGAGTTTGTAGTAATAGTAGGTACGTATTACTACCAACGCCTAGCCAACACAGATCGTGATACATCGCTGCAAGTAATTGCACGTTGTCCCCCGGGACTAAGGCGTCTATGACGTCATAGGCATCCTTCCCGAGCGGCAAGACCACATTATTATCGTGAAAGAGCGGCGTTATGACTCTTTCGCTCAGCTGCTCCTTTATGGTATTTGCAACTGACTCATCCACTTTCTCCGTATAGTTGTGGATTGTTAAATTGCGTAGCCGGGCGACTCGCCAGCTGGCTAAGATTTGGAGAGCCGAAGGTAAGGCTAATCCGGAAAGTAATTGGATGGTATAAGCTAAGATGGTATCGGACATGCCAATGAAATAAAGAATGTAAGAGAAATTCAAATGTTAGAACTCCAGTACGTATGAAACCAAAAGAAAACAAAATGCAATTCTTCCGAACCCATCCACGAATAGCTAGAAAACCCTTTTTCTTTATTTACGATAATTTATGTGCTTCGGTGTTTTTCCACTTGGCTGTACAACATGAGTTTCAGGCCGACAATGAAAAACTCCACCAAAAAGTCTTCGGGTAGATTTGGGATTTGATTAGATAACGTTAAAACTTTGTTTGGAAGTAAGAAATGGTTTACGTTTGTCGTAGCCAATCCTGTTGGCGCTTTGAACTGAAGTATGAACGAACGCCCTCATCTTCGGGTGACTCTCGTTTAGAGGAAATTTGAACCTACCCACTTCTTTAGGCTCCCCACCTTAAATGGGCTCTACTTCGCAAATGAAATTCATAAAAGCCCGTTGCAAGCACCTTTCGAGGAAAGGCAGGGCACACATCGCTTTCTTCTTCAATCTATCATCTGGATAGAGACCTATTCCTCGCCATAACTGGACAATTCTCTTCTTGGGGCATAGAGAGTCAGCTAAATGCACAGGTAGGCCCTTTTGACCCTTTAGGAGGAAAGCGAGTTAGCTGGTACGGGCGGACCCAGAAAGAAGAGAGGAGGGTTCACCACCAGTCAAGAAAGGAAAAAGTTGGTTCAGCATGGCAAGCGCAACCTCTCGCCTAGATCGAGATCCTTGGATAGAAGATCTCAATGCAACCTCTTCGTTATCATATCTATCAAAGCTGCTTTCCACTCTTTTCCCGGGTGGAGCTTCTTTAAACGCAGCAGGCCCCGCGAGTAGTCGAACAAATGAGAGGTTGTCGACGAAGGGGTCAAAGGTTGCGCTTGCGACAATCCGAAGGTTGCGCAAGACCCCTTCAACCTCGCCCGCGTGTTAGCTTGCTTGTACTATCGCTCGCCTGCCTGACCTGCTTTCTGGCTAGCTTCTTTATGGCAAGCGCTAGCGTAACCTAGCTAGCGCTACATCTTGCTAACGTCGTCTGAATTGCCTTGCAAGCGCTACATCTATATGGCAAGCCCACGTCGCCTTCGTCTCCCATTGTAGTCGCCTTCTTCATATGGCAAGCGCTACCCGTCGCTTGCACTACATTGTCTGACGATAACCTTGCCTGACCGCTTCCGCTCTGACTGAGCTGACCGTCGCACCTGACTTCTATATCCCATTATCCATAGATCTCCTTCCTTATCGTTGCCGGTCTAAGCAGAAGGTTGCTAAGTCAGATGTCTGGTGAACACATTCGTAATGAGTATGGGTCTAGTAGGTGTACTAGGAAGGAAGCGAGGTACTGAGTTTAGCGTCGACAAGGCAAGTAGTGGATCTTTATTATAATGATATGGGAGACAGTCAAAGCATCAGTCTCAGCATCAACAGAAGAAAAGGACTGACCGACCGCCGTTCAAGAGAGATCCCGAAGGCTCGAACTTTTTGCTAGCTTTGAAACATGGGCCGAAGGAAAGAGGAAGACCAAACAAAGTCGCGGTCAAAGCAAAGAAAAAGATGCCAAAAAAGATTCACTTTAGCTTCTAGCTCGCTTAGTGTAGGTTGCTTGCAATCCTGACATCCCGAGTGACAGTTTGGGGGATTGATTACGTGGCTGAATCTCCCGTTAAGGAGCTTTCCTACGTTCCTGTCCTTGATCTCTCTCTCATTCCGAGGTGAGGGTGAGGGTGAGGTTGCTTGCAAGACTTTCGATAGCTGGCTCGGCCGAACGGAATCACCGATCTAGATACTAGATAGAAGGGTCGTTCACTCCCTATTCTTTGAGAGGTTGCTTGCGACGGTAGCATTAGCTAGGCAATCAAGGCAGGTCGAACAGAGTCAGTCCTAGGGCGAAGATCATCGGATGGAAAAATGGATTGAGCTGGCTAATCACTTGATGACCCGGTGGAGAATGGGAACAGAGAGGCGCTCCCATAAACGAATGAATGGGACTCCTGGTCCTGATCGAACCAGAGATTCCGACAACCCGGGGAATCGGCAGAAAGAGATGGGTCGGATACTGGAATCTGCCTAAAAGTCCTGACTTTTTCGAGGCAGGGCTTCGATCCGTATCTGGCCAACTCCTCGAACTGCTGGGTGCGACATATTCATGGACTGGCAAAGCGAACTCTCAATTTGATCAGGAGAGCCTAGAGAGCTCTCTATCTTTCCCCAAATTCCGACTAGCGCGGTTCTTTTTCTCGACCAATTTTAATTCTAATTTTTTTTATTTTAAGTTAAGTAGAGTAGTAAGTAGCTAGGCGGGTTTCAGCGCATGCTGCATTTAGAATCTCCAAAGAAATTAGAAGCGCCTATGATAGCGTATGATTTTTCCCATTTGTGACCGACGGTTGCTTGCAAGAGGTGGCGATCAGCAGTGTTCCAAAGCGCCATAACGACGATAACGCTAGACCGTAATATAGGCTTGCGAAGCAACCACTCGTTGTTCCCCTTGGTAACCTTGCTCCGCAACCATCGAGTCGGCCTTACCAAACCAAAGACAACTAGTGTTCCCAAAGACGGAAGAACGACATGCGACGGAACAAGACGGTAAAGCAACCACTCGTTGTCGTTTAGTTGTCCGTCACTCGTAGTCTCTGCGTCAGAGGTGGTTGTTCGGAAGGGTTTGACAACGTAACAGACAGCTAGGCAGTTACTACGCAACACACATTGGGGTGGTGCAACAATGGAACGACTAGTAGTCTACGAGGTTTTACGGAACAACTACCCGACGAGTGGTAATAACGACAACTACAGTAGGTTTGACAGTAGCGTTAGGACGACTGGTTCTCGTAGTTGTATTGCCCTAACGCAACGACTCAAACAACTACGAGTGCTCCCAAGACGATGAGACGCATGCGCTATACCGTCGAGTATTGCTTGCGAAGCAACCGCAACTCGTTGTAGGTCCTCCACTTACATTACAGTCGAGTAGCTTTCACCCCTTCGCTTGCAATGTGCGGTTGGTTTACCTAACGCATGGCTTCCCCAACGCCAATAGTCGCATGAGTTCTCCTAGACCATAACCCATGCCTTGAAACAAACCGCATGATGCGTTCCGGAGTTGCCGTAGTTCTGTTACCGCCTTGTCGTCTTGGGTTGGGAAGGATACGACAGGCTCAATTCAAGGACACTCAATTTCAAGCTCAATTTAAGGCTTTCGAAGCTCTGACGCTTTCTGTCGCATTTGTTCTATCTTTTGTTTACCTATCATTTTCACTTTCTTTAACCGTACTTAGGCAGCTCTTCGTTCGTTCGGCAGAGGCGTAGAGCTATCTACTTGGTCGCGACTGGCTCTGCTACGCTAGGTTCCCCCTATGGCGCTACGCATCGTTCCCTTCGGTCGAGCGAATCCCATTGTTCCGGTCCGAGAATCCCTATGTCTGAGGTCGAGCAGCTACGCTCTCGTTGGTCGAGGTTAGATCCTCGTATGTCGCCACTCTCGTCACTGGGCGTTGTCACTGATGCCCTGTTATCTCAGGACACTCTGCCAGGTTCTTCCTTGTTGACCGGCCTTGTGATTCTCGTTATAGAATGTAGTGCCCGACAGTTTCAAAGAACGGGTGAAGTCTCGGGATCCGCTCTAGTCGAGTAAGAGATTTCCCCTGTAGAGTAGTCTCCGTATCAGCCCATGGGCTAAGGTGCAATTGCCTTCTTAGAGCCAGTAACTTCGTACTGAAAATTGGAGAAAAAAGAGTTACAGAGGCATCTTCCATTCATATCGATTTTGGTTTTTCTGCACCATATTTTGATCTCCCTTTTCTTCGATCCGGAATTCCCAACAAATCCTTGACTCCTCGAATACAATGGGATTTCACACCTGGCGAATCTTTCACTCTACCTCCTCTTATTAAGACTATAGAATGTTCCTGCGAATTATGACCTTCGCCCGGAATGTGAGCAAATATATCATGTCGATTGCTCAACCGTACTTTGGCTATCTTACGTGGAGCTGAATTAGGTTTTTTCGGTGTTCTCGTCGGTACACGCGGGCGTACTCCTTGCTTCTGGGGACATTGATCCGAAGCTCGAGTACGGTCCGTGCGCCGTTTTTCTTCTCTACCATGACGAATCAATTGATTTAATGTAGGCATCGCTCTTTACTTTTGTCCTTCCCCCCGAAGGATTTGAGCCCTATCACTAGTGGTTACTCCCGATCCGAAGCACCCCTTTTCCATTCATAGAGAGATCCAATCGTCAAAATCAATAAAAAGGCCATCATGGACCAAGATCCAAAGGGA